ATTATATATTATTCTATATATCTATATTATTCTATATAATAATATAAGATTCGCTGTCTTTTAACCGGCTGTTCTTCTTTGTCAACGCAATTAAGGACCTATAGGTTCGCCTACTTGACTTATGAAAGATAATGAGAATGGGTTATTCAAAAAGGAAAAGGCGCTACTATACAATACATTAGTAGGGTAGGCTTTGCTAACTCAGCCGCTTACTTCTACTAATGTATTGTATAGTCGGGTATAGTATAGTAGGCGAGCGAGTTAGCGAAGACGCTTAGGCTAATAGATAAGAGAGCGTCAGTGCGTAGCCTTCATTCTACTACGCTACGCAAAGGTTACGAAGTCACTTAGCTCGACGTTAGGAGAGTCAAGTCAAGGGGGAACACCATACCTACATAGAAGAACCGCTGTTCGCTGACTTTCTAAGGTCTAAGTCTAACCTTTCGCTCCCCTACTGAAAAGGGGCAAAGCCGCTTCGCACCACTGATAGACTACTTAAGATTCAATTCAAAAGGCCCTACTTAGTTTCGCAAGCCTTTGTCATTGTCAGTCAACTAAGTAGGGCCTGAGGCCCCCTGCGAATCCGTAAATCTGAGGAGCATGCCGCAACAAAAGGATGGTCCCCTACGCATTTCATTCTTTCCGGAAGGGAAAATCAAATAAGTACCCCACATCATGGTGAACCTCTCCTTGTGATCGGGATGAGGTAAATGCCTCCCAGCCGGGGGGCGGATCGAATCGGAGTTTCCTTAGGTAGCCACCGACCTACAGTTATCCTTAAACTTCCGTGCTTGGTGGAGAAGAAGCGACCAAAGGTACGCTCGCTTGCTGTCTTGTTCTCTGCCGCGAACTGGGATCGCTCGCCAGCTAGGTCAGATTGGAGCAAGATTTTTTGAGAACATATTACCCATCTTCGGGGACAAGGGGCGGAACGACCTCTCGATCTACTTACTGCAGCCCAGGAAGAAAAACGTCGTCTAGGCGTTCCCTGTTGCTCCGATCTCCCCTACGCCTAGGGCGTTGTCTAGGCCAAGAGCCATAGTTAGTTGCTGTTTCCATTTGGTTGTTTTTTTCTCGTTGTTGATATCGGCAAGACCCAGCCAGATGATGTCCGCTGGTTGGTAGTGAGAAGACTCTTAGTATCTGCATACCCAAGCGCTGATTAAAAAACAATCATTTTATTTTTTTTCTTGCTCCCCCTTAGCAGCGGGAAAGGAGTCTATCCATCTGCCTAGCTTTGGTAGATTTCCCCCAACGCAATCCACAGAAATTCCACGAATCCCTTGGTGGATAAGTCCGACGACTCAGCAGCAGTGCGGAATTGAGTTTCTCGTCTGGTGGATCTGATCTATAGTTAGGGGCAATACATACCAAAAGGTTCGAAGAAGGAGCGCGCATAAGAGTATATTTCCAACCCACCCTTCTGTATAACCTATTCACATTAGTGAAGCGGCTGGATGCATAAGGGAAGTGCGCGTTTGTGAGACCTTAGTCGGGATGCATAGGGGAGTCAACCTACGAGCACGGAAGGACGTGGTACCGCTCTGCCCCTCTCTAAGTAAAGGCTAAACAAAACCTTCAGCTAGAATGTAAGGAAATTGAAAGAAGCGCGGAAAAGGGCCAAACGCGGTTGCTAGCATCGAAGAGAGCCGTCATCGACATAAGAGTTCGGACTTGGCGAACGAGCTCTTCCCGCGGGAGAGGAAAGCGGGGGCAGGCAAAATAACCATTCCGGTGGTTGATAGTGGAGCAAAGGCTTGATAAAACATGGAGCGAAGCCCTTATCATACAAAAGGATGTAGAAAAAGGAAGGGCTCGATCCCACATCTCATAGAGAGGAGGAATACCAGGATGATAAGGGATAACTACAGCTCACAGGAAGCTGAAACCACATTACTCCAGTTTTATCATAGCTTTATTTAAGAGAGAATAGGGAGTAAGGCTGAAATGGCTATATGGCTTCCAAATTCTTTTTGTTTTGAAACGTATGTTGATTGAATTAATAGATGCTGGGTGAGGTCTTAAAGACCCTATTAACATAGCGTTCCTGAACATTTCCTCGGGCCGTGCTTTCTTCTCGAAGGCGAATTGGGCATCAAAGCCCTCCAGGTAAAAAAGAAGGGTCCCTCATTTCTTTCTGGTCCGTTCTCTCCTATAGGAAATGGTCTTGGATGAACTATTTTTTTTAGTTTAAGCTCTGCGCTTTATCAATATAGAGATCTTGCACCCCGGGGTTCGGTACTTAGCTAAGCTGCCCATGTAGCATCCGCTGTGGTTGAGTAATCGGGATGTGACAGTGTCATCTTCGGAAGAGGGGAAATAGGAAGTTTTTAAAGCGCAAGCATTCGATAAAGCGGAAGTCCACTCCTGCGGGAGCTACTAACAAAAGAAGACAAAACTATAGTTATAGTTTGGACGAAGCACCAAGGGGGGAGTAGAGCGATCATGTCAACATTCTCAATTTTATTCTTTTTATGGCCTATTCCTAAAAGGATTGAGCGAGCTCTTATGAAGCATCCAAGCTCCTCTCTGAGTAAAGAAGAAGGTAATTATGAAGCAAAGGACGAGCTGAACGATCATCGGAATCATTTTCCCATACTCCTATACTTCCTAGCTTTCAATCATTTCATCGGAACCGGGCACTGGGAAGAACAGAGTCTTACTTGATGTAATATAGAGTAAGTCGTGTGAGCCTATGATCAGAGTTGCTAGCGAGCTCTTTTCTCCCAAAGGGGATAGCGGATAAGAGGAATTTTGTTCCAGGAAGATAGGCAAGAGTGCAAATACCCTTCCTTAAAGGGACCGGCTACATTTCATTTGTTATAAAACCTACTGCACCTGCTTCCATTCATAGATCGACCGACCAGGCCAAGGGCCTAAAGTCTCGAAAAGGAAAGGCAAGGCTCGACGAAGTTGAGAAGCCATCCGTGAGCAAGAGAAGAGAAGAAGCAACAAGGGCAGGAGTGGTTGGTCACCTAAGAAAGAAATAGAATAGATTATATTACCCCGAAACGAATATCTAATATCTACCTTTAGCGCATATTTCCTGCTTTGAAGAAAGGGCAAGAAAGAAAACTGTAAATGCTGAACTTGCCCCTTGTATAGTTGTGGATTGAGACCTTTCCTTTGGTCTCTTACTCGAGTCACTGGGGCTCTATCCTTGTGATTGGCTTATCTGGCTCTTCCTCATTCCGCTACCTCGACTCGCCTGTGCGCTACATCTGCACTTTCACTACGCTATCTCGTTTCGTTCCTCAAGTCTTTATTTGATCTGCTTTCGGTTGGTTTCATAAAAGGGGGCTGGAGTTTACTCGCTCCTTTATGGAAGTGGCTTACCCCTTAGGTAACAGATCAATCTAGTGATTAGCTTACCGCTTTCCCAGTACAGGTCTTTCGTGGGTCATCAACATGTCAGATAATTGGTCTACTTCTAATGGATAGGCTTACCAATGATAGGATCACTCCTATAGTTGGCTTCTTGGATCCGAGCTCTTTCCCTCGTAAGGGGGTGGGCGTTCCCTAGTGGTTGTACTTGTCTTCTAGGGGAGTAGGGACCTCCCGTAGGGGTTCCAATTAGCTAAGGGTTAGCTCTCTCTCCTCGGGAGACTAGTGCTGATGCAACTAAAGGGGAATCCGCAGTGGCGGGGGAGGTGAAGGGGCATCAATCATAATGGCGATCCCATCCGATGAAGTAGCTATGCAAGCACTACGGCCCAAACACGAGCTTGCGGTGAAAGGCTGAACCCGGGATCCGTCTCCAATGATGAAAAACGTAGCTCCACTCCCTTTGATGAACGTTGTTAATGCCCGGGCGGCTTATTGGTAACCCTCAAAGTCGTTGAACCCGACGCGTCACGAAGACTTATTTTCTTTATTTTCGAGGCTTCTCAGACTCTTGTGGATTCGCCTCTTTCTTTCCTCGCTTTCACCGTTTTCAAAATTCTCTATAAGCACTATACGCTCCATCCCTGTATCAATAAGCATGTAGTAAATGACTCTTGTTTCCTCGTCAAGGGTGTAATAAAGATTCAGTCCATAAGGGTTGCATTCTATATACGCTATAACTTGATTGAAACCCTTTCTTTCTTCTTTCGCATTCGCTTCCTCAAGTGAGCTACTGACTAGCGGAAAGATCGACGGGGGGAGAGGAGGATGAATGCAATTCACTTCGGAAATTGATAACAAACCTACTCAGATAGCTGGGAACTTAGGTAGGAGCAGCTCCTCGTTCGAGACTCGATCCGGTTTAGTATCAAGGTGATTCTTTTGTAGATTTCTCGGTCGACCCATTTGTATGAGAGAGGTACTGATCAAGGAAAGAGCAGATCGTGGGGCACCATAGCATGTCGGGAATAAGGAGGGTTCTTTGATTAGTAGGGGCTTAAAGAACCCTTCTATTTGTACCTAACATTTTCTAAAAAAGAAGGGATCGCCCGCTACCCACCTGAATTTCAATAAGTGATATAGCCGTGTTTACTTCCTCATTCACACGTCATACTCTTCCAAGCATGGAAGGAACCTTATTTACACCTACTTTTCCCAAAGCCTACCTATAACCTTTTTCCGTTCCCCACTTTGGTAAAGAAAAGATAGGTTTTTGACTCTCTTTCCCTCTTCTGCTTTCCACTAAATAAAAGGCAGTAAGCCTGGCACCTCTACTTGCTCGGTAATAGAGGGTTCTAGTTAGTTGCCGATAGAGGGGCGCAGCCTTCCAGTTCTCTATTGCTCGAGGTCGAGGTGGAGCGGATGGATGAACAAACGATGAACTTCAAGCGGATCTTCCATTCCAAGAAAATCTTTAAATCACTTCTTCGTAGTTCTCAATAGATCCTAGATTTTAGGAAAGTGCCTACAGCTATGCACTTCCTGCTGGCTTAAATGCAACCATCTGGATGGAATTTGCTTCAGCAGAAGCTATTTCGGGAGGAGAATCTTTAGATTCGTTGTCGGGCGGAAAAGTCTTATTTGATTGGGGGAGGAGGCTGTGCCCCTTGTAGTTGAGGTAGACGTCTTCTCCAGCCGAACAGAACATCTTTCTTATATGGTTGAATGCAGCTATGGCAGAGGTGGGTTGGCTTATGTGTTGAAGGCGGTCCCATGGAATGAGAGTGAAAGCAGTCACCGATACCTTGCTTTGCAAGAGGAGTTGACTTATGAGGGTCTAAGGCAACCGGGGAAATGGTTGATTTCTCACCAAAAGTCAGCGGGTGTGGATAGTGCTTTACTTCTGCCAGCAAGCTCGATGTGTGAAATATATACCAAAAACCTTTTCCACAAAAAGAAAGGACAAGCGCTTACTCTAGCAACGGATATGGCTAAAACTGAGGATACGTTCTAAACCGATTCTTTCACAACTTATTATTATTATAATTATATCACCCCCCTCACTAAAGGGAGATTAATACTAAGGCTACTCTCCGGAGGCAAGGAAAGAAATATTCTTCACCAAGAAAGGTAGTGAAGTAACCTCCATTCTCGATTTCTATTGCGACAGAGGGAATAATTGAGTCAAAATCACGATTAGAGTTAGTCCGGATAAAAGGAAAGGAAGAATCCAATCCGCAGCTAGTCTTGGGATCAAGGCTTCTTTCCTTTGCTGAATCAGGAATAGCCGACTCCAGGTAAATGCTTTTCCCAGCTCAAAGGCGATGACTAGTAGATTCGGGGGTACCTAGAAAGCGAACAAATGTTCCCATGGTCATGATTGTTGACTAAACTGCCCTTTCTCTGATTCCCCTTCCCGACTCTGAACTAACTCATGCTTGAATGTGAACAAGCGATAGTACGGAAAGCAGCATTCTACTGATTTGATTACCTTCTTCCCTTCCTTAGAGTAGGAATTCTCTCTCGAACCCTAGAACCTTTGGGCGAGGAACTCGAGAAAAGCAAATGTTTAAAGCTTTCAGCGGAGCGGGCTAGAGTCGTCTTCTTGCTGTTGTTGAATGTGAAGTTGTGATCAGCTTAGCAGTAAAGATAAAGAGCTCTTGTTTAGCGAAAGTCGTATTCGGATTCTGCTTGAGCGGCCTTCTCTCTCTGAGTTACGGCAAAGGTAGTTCGGTAAGCCTCGTAATCTAGTATGACCGAAGCATTAGCCCCGTCTCTATCCTTGGGCTAAGGTCCATAGACTGGACTTAGTGCGGTGAGGTAGCTTAGGAAACCGTACCTGATGACTTTCGGACTTTATTCTGTTAGAACGCATCCAGGGACCGATGAATCTGTTGTCGGAATAAGCGTAAGCGCTGCTTTTATTCTAACCTTCTCGCCTAGAAGGAATCAGTCTTAAAAGGGGGGGCGAAGTGACGGATGAAATTCCTTTTTGAGTGACTACCCTAAGATCTCCGACTTATGCTCTGTTCTCCTCGGGATAAGCTGTTCTTGTTTCATAAGCAAATGCGGCAACCTGGTGGTATAGTGAGCTCTCTCTCTGGATTAAGCTTCAGTCATTGATAGAGAAGAGAGGAATCACCTAGCCTAGCATTAGACTAGACTAGCTTAGCCCTCCTTGGGCAGATTGCTTTGAATAGCGTAGTTTTGTTGCTTTGCTCCGGGAAGTAGACTTGCCTTATCAGATGCGGGATTCCCGGTAGAGGAGGACTTTGCTTTTCCTGTTAGAGAATGAGTTGTTAGCCTTAGCGCTGCACATCTATAGTAATGTCGGCTCTCCCGCTGTTGGTGCTTTAGTTGTAGTAAGGGAGGTAGGATTCAGATTAGGAGATTGATTGAGTAAAGTAGGGTTCGGTGAAATAGAAAATAGAAGTAGGACATCCTTTCTAAAGGAAAGTCAAGTATGCCAGAACTCGTAGCTTGTAGATGTTAATAGTCGAGATTCCATTAGTGTTCAGTGAACTCAGGTTCATTATCTCAAATCAAGCTATAGTGGATTCTTCTCTTTCTTCGAAGTGCGCTATGGAACGATAAAGTCACGCCCAATAGTGCTTTTACTAATACTAAACCGGTCTCCGATAAGCTATCCATCGATACAAGCAGATAGACATGACTCCACAGAAAGATTGGTCTATTGTACCAGTTCTTGACACCCTTGCTAGGAAGACTTCGATAGCACTTTTGAAGGGATCCTAAAAAGGCTTTTATCGCTTCTCTGTTTGGATCAACTTATTTTTTTTTAGAGGACATCAGGGTTATCCAAAAAGGGCTTTAAGAGCCTCAATCGTTTATCGTAGAATAATAAGTGAACGCGTGATGTCTCCTTGAGCACTTCAAGCCAGATAGGCCTTTATTAGTTTATCGGGTTGTTCAAGACGATTAAGATAAAAAGAGGATCCTGTTAGTGGCGAGTCATTCTTACAGGACTAAAGCCAATGGTAGCCGACTAACACCCTTAAGAATAAGAAGGCACTGATGGGAGTTGCTTTCCGGGTATTATCCGGGCTCATATTCTTATGACGAGTCTTCCTTCGGTCGTTTCCTATCCAATCATGGAACCCTTGGACTTTATTTAGCTTGGTTTTGGCAGGCAAAACCACTGTCAGGACTAGCCATCTATTCTGCTCAAGAAGAAAAGCATACCATACACCTTTTTTAGGTTGACCTGCTTCTATCATAGGTGCTATCATCGTATAATAGAATAGATCATTCCTGCAGGACCTTTTTCTAAAAATTGAATAAGAGTAAGAGAAGGTAGAAAAGAAAGGGATGGCCATGAGAAGGAAGATTATATGCTTAACACATGAAATTCGAACGAAGTTTTCTCGGAAACGAAAGAAATCAGAGTGTGTTGAGCTCTTCGAATGATAAAGACAACTTAGTTTCGTTGGAAAAACCAACGCGAATATCAACTTTCTCTCGCCCTACTTCTAAGGGGTTGGAGAGATTTCTTAAATTCTCTCCTTTCTAAAGCTGCGAAAGGCGGCCCCCCCAGAACAGAACACCCCTCTTTTCTTTTCTCCCCTTTAATGAAAGACCCTCGCCCCGCTTCCTACTCATTTGTGGGTCGGGACCCGAGGGCCTTTTTTTTTTCTTTTCTCAAGCGAGAATCAACCAACCGACAAATTCGTAGCCCAGGTGACTCACAGCCTCCCTCTCGCCCAAATGAAATGGGATGAATCAAATCAATAAGCTTTTTGATTGATTCAGGGCGCAGCGAAGCCAAATTCAATCAAGGCAATAAGGGGCTTTTCCTGACGCGCTGAGTCATCCTATTCCACATTAGCTTAGCTAAAGTGGAATAGTAAAGTTTTAAGATGATATGGACCCCACCCCAATTGCTTAGGGGTCGCACTCTGTTCCACTTGGTGGACGAGATCTTCTCCCCTTTTAGAATTCTTTCTCCCACACACCCTTGCCCTCTTTCACTGAAGAGGAAAGAAGAATCTTCCAAGCGGACAGAGACCTAAATTCCCATTAGATTTCTTCTATTCTTAAGCTTGCTTTGTTGCAGCAAGATGATCCGTCCGAGAGTGCTGGAGAGAAGAGAAAGCGGTAAAACCCTCTCTGATTCGGTCACCGAGCGGTCGGACGACTCTTCAGTAACCCAGGATGACCCCCTCGGCGCTTCTTTCGCTGCATACCCACTCCATCCTTCGAAAGTAAAAGAAAGGGTACTAGATATTATATATTACATATATAATTTTGAGTAAGTAGGGCCCAGAACGCTAAAAGGGTGGGGGAACAAGAGTTGTCACGATAGGAAAGAGAAATGACTATAAGGAACCAACGATTCTCTCTTCTTAAACAACCTATATCCTCCACACTTAATCAGCATTTGATAGATTATCCAACCCCGAGCAATCTTAGTTATTGGTGGGGGTTCGGTCCGTTAGCTGGGGTTTGTTTAGTCATTCAGATAGTGACTGGCGTTTTTTTAGCTATGCATTACACACCTCATGTGGATCTAGCTTTCAACAGCGTAGAACACGTTATGAGAGATGTGGAAGGGGGCTGGTTGCTCCGTTATATGCATGCTAATGGGGCAAGTATGTTTCTCATTGTGGTTCACCTTCATATTTTTCGTGGTCTATATCATGCGAGTTATAGCAGTCCTAGGGAATTTGTTTGGTGTCTCGGAGTTGTCATCTTCCTATTAATGATTGTGACAGCTTTTACAGGATACGTACTCCCTTGGGGTCAGATGAGCTTTTGGGGAGCTACAGTAATTACAAGCTTAGCTAGCGCCATACCTGTAGTAGGAGATACCATAGTGACTTGGCTTTGGGGTGGTTTCTCCGTGGACAATGCCACCTTAAATCGTTTTTTTAGTCTTCATCATTTACTCCCCTTTATTTTAGTAGGCGCCAGTCTTCTTCATCTGGCCGCATTGCATCAATATGGATCAAATAATCCATTGGGTGTACATTCAGAGATGGATAAAATTTCTTTTTACCCTTATTTTTATGTAAAGGATCTAGTAGGTTGGGTAGCTTTTGCTATCTTTTTTTCCATTTGGATTTTTTATGCTCCTAATGTTTTGGGGCATCCCGACAATTATATACCTGCTAATCCGATGCCCACCCCGCCTCATATTGTGCCGGAATGGTATTTCCTACCGATCCATGCCATTCTTCGTAGTATACCTGACAAATCGGGAGGTGTAGCCGCAATAGCACCAGTTTTTATATGTCTGTTGGCTTTACCTTTTTTTAAAAGTATGTATGTGCGTAGTTCAAGTTTTCGCCCGATTCACCAAGGAATATTTTGGTTGCTTTTGGCGGATTGCTTATTACTAGGTTGGATCGGATGTCAACCTGTGGAGGCACCTTTTGTTACTATTGGACAAATTTCTCCTTTTGTTTTCTTCTTGTTCTTTGCCATAACGCCTATTCCGGGACGAGTTGGAAGAGGAATTCCTAATTCTTACACGGATGAGACTGATCACACCTGATCAGTGAAAAATTCTGACACCAATCATTTACAAGTGAGTATTACACCTTAAGTAAAAGAAAAAATTTGTCAAGCCTTTCCCTTTCCCGTTAACGTTAAAAGCGGGCACTGATTTCGCAAAACCAACAAAAAACAAAGAAGAAAGAGGTAATATGGAATATTCTATTCGGGAGCAATAAGCAAAAAGTTAATTGACAGCCCTGTTTTAAACCTCAGGAAAGCCGCAGGTTAGAAGGCCCTTCGGGAATAACTCAAGCTATGATACAAGAACCTGCTCACGCGGCAGTTCCTGAATGGGTAAGACAAATAAAAAAGGAGGGTCGACGTAGTTGAGAGAAAATTCCCACTAGTAGCCAGAAGAAAGCAAGATTTACCACAATTTTACATTTTTGAACGTAGAATAGGCTGGAGAAATCCTTTCTTAGAAATAAAGTAAAGTACTTTCTACGTAAGAAAGAAAAACGACTCGCGATTATGGTAGTTTACTACTTACTTTCATATAGCTGTGATCTGTCATTACATGCGACTATCTCTATAGATAGAAAAGCTTGCTATGCCTAGAAATATTAGTCTAGAAGAGTGGTTGAGATCTATCCGACCAATAACCCATTTTGTAACGGTCGAAAAATAACAAAAGGGTTCGACGTAGTTGAGAGAACTTCTCTTTTTTTCGTCCAAGGGTGACATCCTGGACGAAGATCAGTTCTCTTCCCTACGAAGCCCTTCTAGCGGATCTAATTCCTCCCCGAGGCTACACCCTATCCTCACGGATGAGTATCTTCAGGCGGGCTAGGGGCTCACCCCACCCTGATAAGGTTCTTGAAATAGCTGATTATTTATTGTTGACTGTACTGATAAGAACAAGAGAAAGCAAAGGCTACACGTATTTTGATTAAAGAGAGAAGCGAAGGTTCTTTTTCTTTTGGGAAGAATAGGGGGTTTCCTTATCATAATCTGAGTCTGTGACTGCATCAATTCTCCCCCAAAACTCAATGATAATCGGACTGTGATCCTCGTCATCATCATCATTACGAGGGATTCTGGTGCGCCATCCTTCTGACATAAACTCGTCTAGCATTACAGGTGTGCGTTGCTTCTGAACGTACTCATCCGTTAGCTGTTTGATGAGCTCTTCGAGAGTAATGAAAGGCATAGGCTGTTGAGAAACCAAACCCTTCGACTTTCTTTCTTTATTTTTCTTTTTAGTAGACTTCTTTTGAGGAGGCACCAACTTAATGGTCAATTTAGACACGTGGGAAGGCTGTATCTTCTTCTTTTAGCTCGCCTTGCGCTTGGTACACGCGGTCCATCCTTCTTCATTGTCTTCCTCATCGGAAAAAAAAAAAATGAGAGTCAGATTCATAGAGATCCTCGAGCGAAGGGAGTGGATACTTTTGATCTTCCCCCGGAGCCACTTTTTCTGTCATCGGGTTTAAAGCGGATCTTGAGGCTTATGGTGAGCACATGTACGACAGAAGAGGGAGCAGGAGGAGAGTGAAGCAACGAAGAATGGCAGGGGAGATATTGTTGATTGAATTCAGTATGTTTTCTAGGATCATATTCAGTTACACTTTTAAAGTACACTACGAATAAGCTAATTGCTAGTACAGTAAGTACTTGAAGCGGCTTTGCTTGTGTAATGCTAAATACATCGAGATTGGCTTGGTGTGCTGTTAGCGGTACTGTCTCGGTGGGCCATGGGTTGAATGTAGTTCCTTCAACTACCTGAGCGAGTTCGGGAACTCCAGTGGTTGGCTGCTCCCGATGGTCTGGAATGGCTGGCTTATGGATAGGGAGCTAACGCTTCCTGCCTTGCCTCTCCTCCAATGGTAGTGAACCGTATTAGTGCCCCTTATTTGAAGAGAACAGATATGCCCAATCGTAACGGACTTTCAGATTCGCCTTCTCCTCTTAAGCGAGCCCTGACTTCCTAGCCTACCTGTTTGTTTGCCAGACAGTCCATTCTGGAAATCAGCGTTTGAAGCCATTTGACCAGGGTGGAATGAATTGTTTCCAATCGACAGAAGCTCTACGGGGCGCTACCCTGCCTACACGGAACCTACTGCACTCCGGCTTTGCCTCCCTCTGTTAGCTTGGCTTGCTTCTAGGCTTAGGGGGAAAGGCGCATGGGTTCCACTTTTTTCTAGAAGATTCCATATTTCCTCTATAACGAGCCTTGCTTCGCTTCCACGACTCCAACGAACGCGCTGGGTCCAGGTCTCTTACCGTAGTAAGTCTGTAATTCCGAGGTGCCACAAGCAGGTGTACATCCGAGGACAGCTCAAATTCAGAGTCTTATTGAGTTTCTTATCCTGCTTGACCACAAAGGAGGGGACCTAAGCTGATGAAAGCGTAAAAGAAATAATACAAATCAAGTTAACATTTTCTCTTTAGCGATCTTTAGCAATCGTGGATTGGTGTTCAGTAGTATATTATTCGCAAGTGAAGTAAGTAGTTCAGTTTGGGCGGGCATCTCTTGAGGGGACGAGCGTGCAGTTTTCCTATATTGAAAAGGATTCGCAATTAGACTCTTCTATAGAATCTATATTGAGAAGGGCATACTTAACCTGTAGTTTTGAAACTGATCTATCTCAAGCCACCGGAGTCAAAGCAGCCGTTCTCTTCTGATCGTGGACCACCCTTCAGATTCATCCCACTACTGAAGTGAGATCACCACCGGAGAGAGGGAGAATTCAAGTGAGACTGCTAAAAGGCGGATCTTTCCTTTACTAAAGCATTTCATTGACCGCCTCAAACTCGTGATCAAATCTCTTTCTTTGCTCACGAGAAATCGTTATATTCGAAATGGAGTGGTGATGACTGTACCGTTGACTTGGATGAGAACTTGTTACTGAACCTGCAGGATTCGTAGTAGACAGCTTTCAAGCCCCACTTAACTAAGAAAGAGTCTCGTATCGACCCAGTATTGACTTAGAATAGATCCGTATTGGGAATGACTTAGAATAGATCTGTTTTGATAGATCCGTTTTGGCTTTCCTATTCCATGGATCTTCCCTGAACAACGGAATGGATTGATCTGCCCCACAATCTTTCTCTTTGAGTAGACCATAGGCGGGACTCTCTTTCGCCTAGGCGGAGAGGAGGGAATGTAAGACGAGACTGATTCAAGAGTCTTGGACAGAAGAGAAGGGACGGAGACGGAGCTTCTTGCCTTTCATCATTTTAGGAAAGCTTATTTGAGCAGAGAATTTCGAGAGTTTACACTACCTTACTTTAACAAGACAGCGGAACAGCCTCTGCCTTACTTTAACAAGTAAGCAAGTAAACTCCCTTGATTCGACTTCCTTGCTTCTTCGCCGCCTGGGACAAAGAGTCATGCTGAGAGTTGAAACCTGCTCTCAGAACGGAGCTCGCTGGGGATGAAAAGGAATTGATCTTCCCCACTTGAAAGACTGATACGACTGCTTGAAAGCGGATGGATTGGCTGGAACTCATACGGCTTCGTTGCCTTGGTTTGGTTGCTTGCTGAACTACCAGTGAAGGTCAGGACTTCTCGACCTTGTGTAAAAGAGATCAGTCTTCCTCGCCAATGAATGACTTCTTTTAAGCTAGCCTTCCTTCTTCACCAATTAGTTACTAAATATTCTCGAAGTGGAGCACCTTGTATTTACTTAAAAGCTTGCCGGACTCAATCTATATCTATAGCACTAGCTAGCCTGCTTCCTTAAATCATGACGGTGGAGTGCCCGATGTGAGTCAAAAAGAGTGGTACAGTCACTACACGTTCTTAGCTGTCCCCAGTGCGTACCGGCTTCCCTAATCAGAATTCATCCCAATCAAGCCCAATCCATAGATGAATTCCTCCCAATCTTTCTGAAGGAAGTGTTCTAGTGGATTGGCAGCCAGCTCGTACTTGCTTTCAAGCTTCAGTGTTCAAGCAGATTGGCAGGGCAGGAAAAGCCCACATTGTCACAGAAAATTGTTGGTGGCTTGTGGGCTGGATAACCGAGCTCAGTGAGTAGAGAAAGTACCCAACAAACCTCTGAAGCAGCTGTAGCGAGAGCGCGATATTCAGCCTCTGTGGAGGAGCGAGCAATTGATCTTTGTTTACGAGAGCTCCATGAAATAGCATTGCCACCCAAATAAAGAATGTATGCAGTAGTGGAGGACCTATCCTCCTAATTTCCAGCCCGTCCGAAAAAGCAGTGAGAGTTAAAGGCCTCAAATAAAGACCAGGATAACCCTTCAAATGAGACGCTTGACAAGTTGCCAATGTTGTTGCGAGGGACGATGCATGAACTGGGATATGAACAGCAAAGGTTTTTGTGAAAGCCAAATATTGTAACTGCCCAATGACCCGCCGAAATAAAGTAGCATCAGCCGAGGGTCAAATTCAAGACAGAGTTGGGCGTATAAACTTCCTTGGCTCCAGCCATACCAGTAGATTCAAAAATATCACGAATGTATTTATGTTGAGTAAGAAATAGACCACCTGCTGTAGGAATCACTTCAAGACCGAGAAAATAATGTAAATCTCGAAGATCCTTTAGTGAGAACTTCTTGGACAACAACTGACTGAACTGATTGATAAAAGTTGGATTGGACTACTGCCAGTGATCAAAAGATCATCCACATAAACCAGGAAATAGGCTTGAATTCCATTCTGATGATAAATGAACAAAACAAAGAGGTGTCGGACTGGGCATTGGTAAGCAGCTATCAGAAATTTCACTCATGATACCAGGCGCGAGGAGCCTGTTTAAGACCATAGATTGCTTTTCGAAGCCTGCCACACATGAGAAGAAAAATTAGAGTATCGACCGGGAGGTTGAGACATGAATACCTCTTTTCGGTTAAGTGACCCTGTAGAAAAGCGTTGTTGACATCCAATTGACGAAGAGTCCAGCCATGATATAGAGCAATACTCAAACACGAATAGTGATAGGCTTAACCGCAGGGCTGAATCTATCAAAATAATCAATCCCAGGCCGCTGATGAATTGGCAACGAGGCGAGCCCTGTACCGCTCAACACTGCCGTTTCCGCTTAACCCGAAAGACCCACTTAGACCCAACAATCTTTTGATGAGGAGATGATGGTACTAGTTCCCAGGTGCCATTACGAATTAATGCATCAAATTCAGCAGACATGGCGGCACTAGGATCTTTAAGAGCTTGGCTAACACATGTAGGCTCTATCTATA